GCTAACGTAGCTTAATTTAAAGCATAGCACTGAAGATGCTAAGATGAAAATTAATCTTTTTCCGCAAGCATGTAAGGTTTGGTCCTGGCCTTAGTGTTAATTGTAACTAAAATTATACATGCAAGTTTCAGCTCTCCCGTGAGAATGCCCTAATTATTCTATTAAATAATTAGGAGCAGATATCAGGCACACACACGTAGCCCAAGACATCTTGCTAAGCCACACCCCCAAGGGATTTCAGCAGTAATAAACATTGATTTATAAGCGCAAGCTTGACTCAGTTAAAGTTAACAGAGTTGGTTAATCTCGTGCCAGCCACCGCGGTTATACGAGTAACTCACATTAACACATCCCGGCGTAAAGAGTGATTAAAGAATGACCTCCAACTATTAAAGTTCAGACCTCATAAAACTGTTATACGTATTCATGAATGGAACAAACAACAACGAAAGTGACTTTATAAATTAAGGAACCTTGACGTCACGACAGTTGGGACCCAAACTAGGATTAGATACCCTACTATGCCCAACCATAAACTTAGACAATACCCTACTATATTGTCCGCCAGAGTACTACAAGCGCTAGCTTAAAACCCAAAGGACTTGGCGGTATCCCATACCCACCTAGAGGAGCCTGTTCTATAACCGATAATCCCCGTTCAACCTTACCACTTCTTGCCATTACAGTCTATATACCGCCGTCGTCAGCCCACCCTATGAAGGTCTAAAAGTAAGCAAAAAGAATAAATCTCCAAAACGTCAGGTCGAGGTGTAGCAAATGAAGTGGGAAGAAATGGGCTACATTTTTTTTCAAAAACATACGAATGGTAAACTGAAAACATACCTAAAGGTGGATTTAGCAGTAAGAGAAGACTAGAATACTTCTCTGAAATCGGCTCTGGGATAAGCACACACCGCCCGTCACTCTCCTCAAAAAATATTCACCCCTTCTATAAACATATTTCTCCAACAAGAGGAGGCAAGTCGTAACATGGTAAGTGTACTGGAAAGTGCACTTGGAATCAAAATGTGGCTAAATCAGTAAAGCACCTCCCTTACACCGAGGAAATACCCGTGCAATTCGGATCATTTTGAACCTTAAAGCTAGCCTACATACCTACTCAACTAGACCTTATAAATCTAACTTACATGATAACCTTTAACCAAAACATTCTCAACCTTTTAGTATGGGTGACAGAACAATAATCTCAGCGCAATAGCTTATGTACCGCAAGGGAAAGCTGAAAAAGAAATGAAACAAACCATTAAAGTACTAAAAAGCAGAGATCACACCTCGTACCTTTTGCATCATGATTTAGCTAGAAAAACTAGGCAAAAAGATCTTAAGTCTATCTTCCCGAAACTAAACGAGCTACTCCGAAGCAGCATTATAGAGCCAACCCGTCTCTGTGGCAAAAGAGTGGGAAGACTTCCGAGTAGCGGTGAAAAGCCTATCGAGTTTAGTGATAGCTGGTTACCCAAGAAAAGAACTTTAGTTCTGCATTAATTCTTCACTATCTAGACTAGACTTACCCGTCAAAGATATCCATAAGAATTAATAGTTATTTAGAAGAGGTACAACCCTTCTAAACCAAGACACAACTTTTTAAGGTGGGTAACGATCATAATTATTAAGGTTTCTATCCCAGTGGGCCTAAAAGCAGCCACCTGTTAAGCAAGCGTCGTAGCTCTAATCCAACAATTAAACCTCTAATCCAGATATCCACTCACAACCCCCTTTACCCTATTGGGTTATTTTATATTTATAAAAGAACTTATGCTAAAATGAGTAATAAAGAGAATAAATCTCTCCCAACACAAGTGTATGTCAGAAAGAATTAAATCACTGATAATTAAACGACCCCAAACTGAGGCCATTATATCACTTAACCATCAACTAGAAAACCCTATTCTTCCACTCGTTGACCCTACACAGGAGTGTTACCAGGAAAGATTAAAAGAAAATAAAGGAACTCGGCAAACATAAACTCCGCCTGTTTACCAAAAACATCGCCTCTTGATAAACCATAAGAGGTCCCGCCTGCCCTGTGATAATATTTAACGGCCGCGGTATTCTGACCGTGCAAAGGTAGCGTAATCACTTGTCTTTTAAATGAAGACCCGTATGAAAGGCACCACGAGAGTTTAACTGTCTCTATTTTCTAATCAATGAAATTGATCCATTCGTGCAGAAGCGAATATAATAACATTAGACGAGAAGACCCTATGGAGCTTTAAACACTTAAATTAACTATGTAATCATCCACTTCCCAGGATATAAATAAAACATACAATACTTCTAATTTAACTGTTTTTGGTTGGGGTGACCAAGGGGAAAAACAAATCCCCCCCATCGATTGAGTACCAAGTACTTAAAAATTAGAATGACAATTCTAATCAATAAAACATTTATCGAAAAATGACCCAGGACTTCCTGATCAATGAACCAAGTTACCCTAGGGATAACAGCGCAATCCTTTCCCAGAGTCCCTATCGAAGAAAGGGTTTACGACCTCGATGTTGGATCAGGACATCCTAATGGTGCAGCCGCTATTAAGGGTTCGTTTGTTCAACGATTAACAGTCCTACGTGATCTGAGTTCAGACCGGAGAAATCCAGGTCAGTTTCTATCTATGAACACACTTTTCCTAGTACGAAAGGACCGGAAAAGTAGGGCCAATACTATTAGTACGCCCTATTTTCATCTATTGAATAAAACTAAAATAGATAAGAAAAGATCACCTAGTGCCCAAAAAAAGGGTTGTTGAGGTGGCAGAGCCTGGCAAATGCAAAAGACCTAAGTCCTTTGATCCAGAGGTTCAAATCCTCTCCTCAACTATGCTCCAGCCCATTTTACTCTATTTAATTAACCCCCTTGCCTATATTATCCCAATCCTTCTAGCCACAGCCTTCCTCACATTAATTGAACGAAAAATTCTCGGCTATATACAATTCCGTAAAGGTCCAAACATCGTTGGACCCTACGGCTTACTCCAACCTATTGCAGATGGCCTAAAACTATTTATCAAAGAGCCTATTCGTCCATCAATATCTTCTCCATTTTTATTTCTAATTACTCCTACAACAGCCCTTACTTTAGCCCTTCTCATATGAATACCCCTCCCTCTTCCTCATTCAATCATTAATCTTAACCTAGGTTTACTATTCATTCTAGCAATCTCAAGTCTTACTGTTTACACCATCCTAGCATCCGGATGAGCATCCAATTCAAAATATGCTCTAATAGGAGCATTACGTGCTGTAGCCCAAACTATTTCATACGAAGTAAGCCTAGGCCTTATCCTTCTATCAATAATTGTATTTGCTGGAGGATTTACCCTCCATACATTCAACCTAGCTCAAGAAACTATCTGACTCTTAATCCCAGGCTGACCATTAGCCCTTATATGATATATTTCAACCCTAGCAGAAACTAATCGAGCTCCATTCGATTTAACAGAAGGAGAATCAGAACTAGTATCAGGATTCAACATCGAATATGCAGGAGGTTCATTTGCCTTATTCTTCCTAGCCGAATACACCAACATCCTATTAATAAATACCTTATCAGTTATCTTATTCATAGGAACCTCCTACAATCCCCTTCTCCCACAAATCTCAACATTTAACCTTATAATAAAAGCCACACTACTAACATTCATTTTCCTATGAATTCGAGCATCCTATCCCCGCTTCCGGTATGACCAACTCATACACTTAGTATGAAAAAACTTTCTCCCCCTCACCTTAGCAATTATTTTATGACACATAGCCCTACCTCTCGCAACATCAAGCCTACCTCCAATCACCTAAGGAAATGTGCCTGAATTAAAGGACCACTTTGATAGAGTGGATAATGAGAGTTAAAACCTCTCCACTTCCTTCTAGAAAAATAGGATTCGAACCTATATTTAAGAGATCAAAACCCTCCGTGTTTCCTATTACACTATTCCCTAAATAAAGTCAGCTAACAAAGCTTTTGGGCCCATACCCCAACCATGTTGGTTAAAATCCTTCCTTTATTAATGAACCCTACTGTACTAACCATCCTAATTTCAAGTCTAGGCCTAGGAACCACTCTCACATTTATTGGATCCCATTGACTCCTAGTATGAATAGGTCTTGAAATCAATACTTTAGCTATTATTCCCTTAATAATTCACCAACACCATCCACGAGCAGTAGAAGCTACCACAAAATATTTCATTACCCAAGCAACTGCCTCTGCCCTATTATTATTTGCTAGCATCACAAACGCCTGAACCTCAGGCGAATGGAGCTTAACTGAATTAACCAATCCAACATCTGCCACACTAGCATTAACCGCACTTGCCCTAAAAATCGGTCTCGCACCATTACACTTCTGATTACCCGAAGTCCTTCAAGGACTAGACCTTACCACAGGACTCATCCTATCAACCTGACAAAAACTAGCTCCATTTGCTATTTTACTCCAACTATACCCCCTACTCAACCCTAATCTACTATTATCCTTCGGAATCCTATCAACAATTATCGGAGGATGAGGAGGACTTAATCAGACACAACTACGAAAAATCTTAGCTTACTCATCAATCGCTAACCTCGGATGAATAATTACAATCCTACACTACACCCCTAACCTAACCTTACTCAACCTCATCCTATACATCATCATAACACTCACAACCTTCCTCCTATTCAAAACCTTTAATTCAACCAAAATCAACTCCATCGCCTCATCATCAACCAAATCTCCTCTTTTATCCACTATTACTCTACTAACTCTCCTTTCTCTAGGAGGCCTACCCCCACTCTCCGGGTTCATACCTAAATGATTAATCCTCCAAGAATTAACAAAACAAAGCCTATTTATTCCAGCTACCATCATAACCCTCATAGCTCTCCTTAGCCTATTCTTCTACTTACGCTTATGCTATGCTACAACACTAACCATAAACCCTAACCCAACCAACATATCATCTTCCTGACGAACAAAACCCAACCACTCAACCCTTACCTTATTAATCCCAGCAACCCTATCTATTCTCCTTCTCCCCCTAACACCCACATTCTTTACACTCATCTCATAGAAATTTAGGTTAACAACAGACCAAAAGCCTTCAAAGCTTTAAGTAGAAGTGAAAATCCTCTAATTTCTGCTAAGATTTGCAAGACTCTATCTCACATCTTCTGAATGCAACTCAGATGCTTTCATTAAGCTAAAACCTTCTAGACAGGCAGGCCTCGATCCCACAAAATCTTAGTTAACAGCTAAGTGTTTAAACCAGCGAACTTCTATCTAAACTTTCTCCCGCCGCCACAGACAAAGGCGGGAGAAAGCCCCGGGAGGGAACTAACCTCCGTCTTTGGATTTGCAATCCAACGTAAACAGCTACTTCAAGGCTTTGATAAGAAGAGGATTTTGACCTCTATAAACGGAGCTACAATCCGCCGCTTATTCTCAGCCATCTTACCTGTGGCAATCAATCGTTGACTATTTTCCACTAACCACAAAGACATTGGCACCCTTTACCTAATTTTTGGTGCATGAGCAGGTATAGTTGGAACAGCCCTGAGTCTTCTAATCCGAGCTGAACTCGGACAACCTGGATCACTTTTAGGGGATGATCAGATTTATAATGTAATCGTAACTGCCCACGCTTTTGTAATAATCTTTTTTATAGTTATACCAATTATAATTGGTGGTTTCGGAAATTGACTAGTCCCCTTAATAATTGGAGCACCAGACATAGCCTTTCCACGAATAAATAATATAAGTTTTTGACTTCTTCCACCATCATTCCTTCTTCTCCTTGCTTCTGCTGGAGTAGAAGCCGGAGCAGGTACTGGTTGAACAGTCTACCCTCCACTGGCTAGTAATCTAGCTCATGCTGGACCATCTGTTGACTTAGCTATTTTCTCTCTTCACTTAGCTGGTGTTTCATCAATTTTAGCTTCAATCAACTTCATCACAACTATTATTAATATAAAACCACCAGCCATTTCTCAATATCAAACACCATTATTTGTTTGATCCATCCTTGTAACCACTATTCTTCTTCTTCTTTCACTTCCAGTTCTTGCAGCAGGAATTACAATGTTACTCACAGACCGTAACCTTAATACTACATTCTTTGACCCTGCAGGTGGAGGAGACCCAATCCTTTATCAACATTTATTCTGATTTTTCGGCCATCCTGAAGTCTACATTTTAATCCTTCCTGGTTTCGGAATAATCTCACATGTAGTAGCCTATTACTCAGGTAAAAAAGAACCATTTGGATACATGGGTATGGTTTGAGCAATAATAGCAATTGGCTTACTTGGTTTCATCGTATGAGCCCATCATATATTTACAGTAGGAATAGACGTAGATACTCGAGCTTATTTCACCTCTGCAACAATAATTATCGCCATTCCTACAGGCGTTAAAGTTTTTAGCTGATTAGCAACCCTTCATGGAGGGTCTATTAAATGAGATACTCCCCTGCTCTGAGCCCTAGGATTTATCTTCCTTTTTACGGTAGGTGGTTTAACAGGAATCGTATTAGCTAATTCCTCATTAGACATTGTTCTTCACGATACTTACTATGTAGTAGCTCATTTTCACTATGTTCTTTCAATAGGAGCAGTATTTGCCATCATGGCAGGCCTTATCCATTGATTCCCTCTAATTTCTGGCTTTACCCTTCATCAAACCTGGACTAAAATTCAATTTACAGTTATATTCATTGGAGTAAATCTAACTTTCTTCCCTCAACATTTCCTAGGTCTCGCAGGTATACCACGACGATATTCAGATTATCCAGACGCATATACCCTATGAAACGCAATTTCATCAATTGGCTCATTAATTTCTCTTGTCGCTGTAATTATATTACTATTTATCATTTGAGAAGCATTCGCCTCAAAACGAGAAGTATTATCCATTGAACTCCCACATACAAATGTAGAATGATTACATGGTTGTCCTCCTCCCTATCACACCTATGAAGAACCAGCATTCGTTCAAGTCCAACGACCCTCTTTTTAACAAGAAAGGAAGGAATTGAACCCCCATATACTGGTTTCAAGCCAGCCACATTACCACTCTGTCACTTTCTTTATAAGATATTAGTAAAACACATTACACTGCCTTGTCGGGACAGAATTGTGAGTTAAACCCTCACGTATCTTAACTTATAATGGCACACCCCTCACAATTAGGATTTCAAGATGCAGCCTCCCCAGTTATGGAAGAACTCATTCACTTTCACGACCACACACTAATAATTGTATTCTTAATTAGTACCCTAGTCCTCTACATCATCACAGCAATAGTTACAACTAAACTTACAAACAAATATATTCTTGACTCCCAAGAAATCGAAATCGTTTGAACCATCTTACCTGCCATTATTCTTGTCATAATTGCTCTCCCATCATTACGAATTCTATATCTCATAGATGAAATCAATGACCCACACCTAACCATTAAAGCTATGGGTCATCAATGATACTGAAGTTACGAATATACAGACTACGAAGACCTAGGATTTGATTCCTATATAATTCAAACTCAAGATTTAACTCCAGGCCAATTTCGCTTATTAGAAACAGATCACCGTATAGTAGTACCTATAGAATCACCTATTCGAGTATTAGTATCAGCAGAAGATGTCCTACATTCATGGACCGTCCCAGCCTTAGGTGTAAAAATAGATGCCGTTCCAGGACGACTTAATCAAACTGCCTTCATCGTCTCACGCCCTGGCATCTATTACGGTCAATGTTCAGAAATCTGTGGTGCTAACCACAGTTTTATACCTATCGTAGTAGAAGCAGTTCCTTTAGAACACTTCGAAGCCTGATCTTCATCAATATTAGAAGAAGCTTCATTAAGAAGCTAAACTGGGCCTAGCATTAGCCTTTTAAGCTAAACATTGGTGATTCCCAACCACCCTTAATGACATGCCCCAATTAAACCCCAACCCATGATTTTTAATCTTATTATTTTCATGAATTATCTTCCTCACCATCCTGCCAAACAAAATTATAAATCACCTATTCAATAACGATCCCACCCTAAAAAGTACTGAAAAACCTAAACCCAATCCCTGAAATTGACCATGATTATAAACTTCTTTGACCAATTCTTAAGTCCATCACTCATTGGAGTTCCTCTCATCGCCCTAGCAATTTTAATTCCATGATTAACCTTTCCAACCCCAACTAATCGATGATTAAACAATCGATTAATTACTCTTCAAGCCTGATTCATTAATCGATTCATTTATCAACTAATACAACCAATCAATCTTGGAGGACATAAATGAGCTATATTACTTACAGCCTTAATATTATTCCTAATCACTATCAACCTCTTAGGCCTCCTCCCTTATACATTTACCCCTACAACACAACTCTCTCTAAACATAGCATTTGCTCTCCCACTATGACTTACAACTGTATTAATCGGTATGTTAAACCAACCTACAATTACATTAGGTCACCTTCTCCCAGAAGGAACACCAACTCCTTTAATCCCAATCCTCATTATTATTGAAACCATCAGCCTATTTATTCGACCATTAGCTTTAGGAGTCCGATTAACTGCTAACCTAACAGCCGGTCACTTACTAATACAACTAATTGCCACCGCAGCATTTGTTCTCTTAACCATTATACCAACCGTAGCCCTATTAACTTCCATAATTCTATTCTTACTAACAATTTTAGAAGTAGCTGTAGCAATAATTCAAGCATATGTATTTGTCCTCCTATTAAGCTTATATTTACAAGAAAACGTATAATGGCTCACCAAGCACATGCATATCATATAGTTGACCCAAGCCCATGACCCCTAACAGGAGCTACCGCTGCCCTTCTCATAACATCAGGTTTAGCCATCTGATTTCATTTCCACTCACTTCTTCTCCTTTATTTAGGATTAACCCTTCTTTTCCTAACAATAATCCAATGATGACGTGACATTATTCGAGAAGGGACATTCCAAGGCCATCATACCCCTCCTGTACAAAAAGGTCTTCGTTATGGAATAATCTTATTTATTACATCAGAAGTTTTCTTCTTCCTAGGCTTTTTCTGAGCCTTTTACCATTCTAGTCTTGCACCCACTCCCGAACTAGGTGGATGTTGACCACCAACAGGAATTAACCCTCTAGATCCATTTGAAGTCCCACTCTTAAATACCGCAGTACTTTTAGCTTCAGGAGTAACCGTAACTTGAGCCCACCATAGCTTAATAGAAGGTAACCGAAAAGAAGCAATCCAAGCCCTTACTTTAACCATCATTCTAGGAGTTTATTTCACATCTCTCCAAGCTATAGAATATCACGAAGCATCTTTCACTATTGCTGATGGAATTTATGGAACAACATTTTACGTTGCTACAGGATTCCATGGTCTCCATGTTATTATTGGTTCAACATTCCTAGCAGTTTGTCTTATACGACAAATTCAATATCACTTCACATCAGAACATCATTTTGGCTTTGAAGCCGCAGCATGATACTGACATTTTGTAGATGTAGTGTGATTATTCCTTTATGTATCCATCTATTGATGAGGCTCATAATTGCTTTTCTAGTATAAATTAGTACAAGTGATTTCCAATTACTTAATCTTGGTTTAAATCCAAGGAAAAGTAATGAACCTCATCATATCATCTGTCGCGACCACGGCCCTGATTTCCCTAATCCTCGCTTTAATTGCATTCTGACTACCATCACTAAATCCAGATAATGAAAAATTATCCCCCTACGAATGTGGTTTCGATCCACTAGGAAATGCTCGCCTCCCCTTTTCCTTACGTTTCTTCCTAGTAGCAATCTTATTTCTCTTATTTGACTTAGAAATTGCTCTTTTATTACCATTACCCTGAGGAAATCAACTATTAACACCACTTTCTACACTTCTCTGAGCAACAATCATTTTAATCCTACTTACTCTAGGCCTCATCTATGAATGATTCCAAGGAGGACTTGAATGAGCAGAATAGATGTTTAGTCCAAATCAAGACCGCTAATTTCGGCTTAGCAAATTATGGTGAAAATCCATAAACATCTTATGTCCCCTATATATTTTAGTTTTACTTCAGCATTCATTCTAGGCTTAATAGGACTCGCATTCAACCGTTCACATCTTTTATCCGCCCTCCTATGTCTTGAAGGTATAATACTCACCCTCTTTATCGCTACCGCTATCTGATCCATAACATTAAATTCCACCTCCAGCTCCATTATCCCTATGATCCTCCTAACATTCTCTGCCTGTGAAGCCAGTACAGGATTAGCTATCCTAATTGCTGCTTCCCGCTCACACGGTTCTGACAAACTACAAAACCTTAACCTCCTTCAATGCTAAAAATCTTAATTCCAACAATCATACTATTCCCTACTACTTGACTTTCTCATAAAAAATGACTATGAACTACTACCTCCATTCATAGTCTCCTTATCGCTACAGCAAGTCTATTCTGATTTAAATGAAACCTAGATATTGGTTGAGACTTCTCTAACCAATATCTAGCTATTGATCCCCTATCCACCCCACTACTTATCCTCACATGCTGACTTTTACCACTAATAATCTTAGCTAGCCAAAATCATATTTCCCCAGAACCTTTAACCCGACAACGAACATACATTTCCCTCTTAATTTCCTTACAATTTTTCCTCATCATAGCTTTCTCTGCAACAGAAATAATCTTATTTTACATTATATTTGAAGCCACACTCATCCCAACACTCATTATTATCACACGATGAGGTAACCAAACAGAACGTTTAAACGCAGGGACTTATTTCCTATTCTACACTTTAATCGGATCCCTTCCCTTACTTATCGCCCTATTATCTATGCAAAACAACCTAGGTACCCTCTCAATACTTATTATCCAACACTCTCAACACATCAACCTTCATTCATGAGCAGACAAATTTTGATGAACCGCTTGCATTATTGCCTTTCTTGTTAAAATACCACTCTACGGAGTCCATCTTTGACTACCAAAAGCCCACGTTGAAGCTCCAATTGCTGGTTCTATAATTCTAGCTGCCGTATTATTAAAACTAGGAGGTTATGGAATAATACGAATTATTATCATACTAAACCCCCTTACTAAAGAAATAGCCTACCCATTTCTAATCTTAGCTGTCTGAGGTATCGTAATAACTAGCTCCATTTGCTTACGACAAACAGACCTAAAATCTCTCATTGCTTACTCTTCAGTTAGCCATATAGGCCTTGTCGCAGCAGCTATCCTTATCCAAACTCCATGAAGTTTTGCAGGAGCAACAACACTAATAATCGCCCATGGCCTAATCTCATCAGCTTTATTCTGCCTAGCTAATACTAACTACGAACGCATCCACAGTCGAACTCTCCTCCTAGGCCGAGGAATTCAAATTATCCTACCACTTATGGCAACCTGATGATTTCTCACTAACCTTGCCAACCTCGCTTTACCCCCATCTCCCAACCTTATAGGAGAACTCTTTATTATCACATCACTATTCAACTGATCCAACTGAACCTTAATTCTTACAGGCTCCGGAGTATTAATCACAGCATCCTATTCTCTTTATATATTCCTTATAACCCAACGAGGAACAACATCCAACCATCTCCTTTCACTCAACCCATCCCATACACGAGAACACCTTCTCCTCAGCCTCCACATCATACCCGTACTATTACTAATCCTTAAACCAGAACTTATTTGAGGCTGAACATTCTGTATTTATAGTTTAATTAAAACATTAGATTGTGGTTCTAAAGACAAAAGTTAAAATCTTTTTATTTACCGAGAGAGGTCTGGGACACGAAGATCTGCTAATTCTTCTTACCATGGTTCGAACCCATGGCTCACTCAGTTCTTGAAAGATAATAGTAATCTATTGGTCTTAGGAACCAAAAACCCTTGGTGCAACTCCAAGCAAGAACTATGAATATTATCTTCAACTCATCTTTCCTTCTAATCTTCATTATCCTCTCCCTCCCATTAATTTCCTCTCTCTCACCCAAAGAACCCAAATCAAACTGACTATCCCTATACGTAAAAACTGCCGTAAAAACCTCCTTCTTCATCAGCCTAATTCCTTTATTTATCTTTCTCGACCAAAGTTTAGAATCAATCACTACCAACTGAAATTGAATAAACATAGGCCCATTTGACATTAACATAAGCTTCAAATTCGACCTATACTCAATTATTTTCACACCCGTAGCCCTATACGTCACTTGATCCATCCTCGAATTTGCTCTCTGATACATACACTCCGACCCCAACATTAACCGTTTCTTCAAATACCTCCTGCTATTCCTAATCTCAATAATCATTCTAGTTACCGCCAACAACATATTCCAATTATTCATTGGCTGAGAAGGAGTTGGAATCATATCCTTCCTACTCATCGGTTGATGATATAGCCGAGCAGACGCCAACACAGCAGCACTACAAGCCGTTATCTATAACCGAATTGGTGATATTGGACTAATTCTAAGTATAGCCTGATTAGCCACTAACCTCAATTCATGAGAAATCCACCAACTCTTCATCTTATCAAAAGATAAAGACCTAACCCTACCACTCCTTGGCCTAGTATTAGCTGCAGCCGGAAAATCAGCACAATTCGGCTTACATCCTTGACTACCTTCAGCCATAGAAGGCCCTACACCAGTATCAGCATTACTTCATTCAAGTACAATAGTTGTAGCAGGTATTTTCCTCTTAATTCGCCTCCACCCTCTTATCCAAGACAATAAATTAATTCTAACAACCTGCCTATGCTTAGGAGCACTCACTACCCTCTTTACAGCTACATGTGCCCTAACCCAAAATGATATCAAAAAAATCATTGCTTTCTCAACATCAAGCCAACTAGGATTAATAATAGTGACTATCGGTCTTAACCAACCCCAACTAGCCTTCCTTCACATCTGCACCCACGCCTTCTTCAAAGCAATACTTTTCCTCTGCTCTGGATCAATCATTCACAGTCTTAATGACGAACAAGACATTCGAAAAATAGGAGGTCTTCACAAGCTCTTGCCATTTACCTCAACTTCCCTAACAGTCGGCAGCTTAGCCCTCACAGGTATACCATTCCTATCAGGTTTCTTCTCAAAAGACGCCATCATTGAATCCATAAACACTTCCCACCTAAACGCCTGAGCCCTAATCCTAACCCTTGTAGCAACATCCTTTACAGCTATCTACAGCCTCCGCCTTATCTTCTTCACATTAATAAATTACCCTCGATTCAATTCATTTTCCCCAATCAATGAAAACAACCCATTAATAATCAAACCCATCAAACGTCTTGCTTATGGAAGCATAATCGCCGGCCTAATTATCACCCTTAATCTTACCCCAACAAAAACCCAAATCATAACTATATCCCCCTTACTCAAACTATCTGCCCTCCTAGTCACAATCATAGGCCTCCTCCTAGCCCTCGAACTTACTAACCTTACCAACTCTTACTTCAAAATTAACCCTACACTCCACCCCCATCACTTCTCTAACATACTAGGCTACTTTCCCATTATCATCCATCGACTTCTCCCAAAAACCAGCCTAACCTGAAGCCAACTTATCTCAACACACCTAATCGATCTAACTTGAAATGAAAAAATTGGCCCTAAAAGTAACCTCATTCAACAAACACCCCTCATTAAACTATCTACTAAACCTCAACAAGGTCTTATTAAAACTTACCTAACACTTCTCTTCTTAACACTAACCCTAATTACCCTAATCATTTCCATCTAACCACCCGCAAAGCACCTCAAGACAAACCCCGAGTTAATTCCAACACCACAAACAAAGTCAATAATAACACCCAACCCCCTAAAACTAACATCCAACCCCCATCAGAATACAACAAAGCAACACCCAAAAAATCCCCCCGTACCATATCTAAACCACTCACCTCTTCTAACCCAGTTCAATGTAAACCCCACCCCTCAACCACAAGATATTTACCTGCCACAAAAAGCCCTACTAAATAAAATCCAACATACAATAACACCGACCAATCTCCTCACGTCTCCGGATAAGGCTCTGCAGCAAGAGCCGCAGTATAAGCAAAAACCACCAACATCCCTCCCAAATAAATCAAAAACAAAACTAACGACATAAAAGATCCACCATATCCAACTAACAAACCACATCCAACCCCTGCAGCAGTCACTAAACCTAAAGCAGCATAATAAGGAGAAGGATTAGACGCTACACCCATTAAACCTAAAATCAAACCAATCATTATCACAAACATAAAATACATCATTATTCCTACCTGGACTTTAACCAAGACTAATAACTTGAAAAACTATCGTTGTTTATTCAACTATAAGAACTAATGGCCATTAACATTCGAAAAACCCATCCACTCTTAAAAATCATAAACCATGCCTTAGTTGACCTACCTGCCCCATCTAACATTTCATTATGATGAAACTTTGGCTCACTCCTAGGACTATGTTTAATCATCCAAATCCTTACAGGACTTTTCCTAGCTATACATTACACTGCGGATATTTCTATAGCTTTCTCCTCAGTAGTCCACATCTGCCGTGACGTCAACTATGGCTGACTCATCCGTAACATTCATGCCAACGGAGCCTCATTATTCTTCATTTGCGCCTATCTTCACATTGCCCGAGGACTATACTATGGCTCCTACCTTTATAAAGAAACATGAAACATCGGTGTAATCCTTCTCTTCCTATTAATAGCAACAGCCTTCGTCGGCTACGTCCTACCATGAGGACAAATATCCTTCTGAGGAGCTACAGTCATCACCAACCTCTTATCCGCATTTCCCTATATCGGAGATACACTAGTACAATGAATCTGAGGAGGCTTCTCAGTAGACAACGCCACCCTCACACGCTTCTTTGCCTTTCACTTCCTACTCCCATTCCTAATTTTAGCCCTAACAATCATCCACCTTCTTTTCCTTCATGAAACAGGTTCTAACAACCCTCTCGGTATTAACTCAGACGCAGACAAAATCTCATTCCACCCATACTTTTCTTACAAAGACTTACTTGGCTTCTTCGCTATAATTTTCCTTTTAGCCATATTAGCCCTATTTACACCCAACCTATTAGGAGATGCTGAAAACTTTATCCCAGCAAACCCACTTGTCACTCCACCCCATATCAAACCCGAATGATATTTCTTATTTGCTTACGCAATTCTACGCTCCATCCCCAATAAACTGGGAGGAGTCCTAGCCCTCCTATTCTCTATTTTTATTCTCATATTAGTTCCCTTCCTCCACACCTCCAAACAACGAAGTGCCACCTTCCGTCCCCTAACACAAATCTTCTTCTGACTTCTTGTAATTAATTCAATTATTCTAACTTGAATCGGAGGACAACCAGTAGAACAACCATTCATCATAGTAGGACAAATCGCCTCAATCTCCTACTTTTCCTTATTCCTCATTATCATTCCACTCACCGGCTGATATGAAAACAAAATCCTCAGCCTAAACTAGTTTTGGTAGCTTAACTAAAAAGCGTCGGCCTTGTAAGTCGAAGACCGAGGGTGCAAGCCCCTCCCAAAACATATCAGGGGAAGGAGGGTTAAACTCCTGCCCTTGGCTCCCAAAGCCAAGATTCTGCCTAAACTGCCCCCTGATTGCTATTATAGCGTATAAATGTCAAATTAAAAAAGACAGTTTTTGTACGCTAGAGTGACATATTAATGATATGGTCCACATACCTTAATATACCACATAATACCCTCATTCCATAGTAACTATAACAGATTCTATACTACTATATAACATATACTATGTTTAATACTCATTAATCGATATTCCCCTATTCTATTACATACTATGTTTAATCCACATTAATCTACTGTCAGCTATTTCATTATACTAAATTATCTAACCCTCATTAACTTATAATCAGTAATTTCATAGCATAATATTTTTCATTTAACTCAACTTTACATGGTATTATTTAATGCCGTTGGTAAGAAACCCCCATTAATCTACTAAATGAAAAATATTGTACGGTTTGTGGAACATTACTGTTTTATCCCCAACGATTGATCAAACCTGACATTTGATTATGGTTGAACTTCATATAATCCTTGACCGTATCAAACATGCTAGTCCTCTAGTTCCCTTTAATGGCATATTTATCCTTGATCGTCTCAAGATTTATCTTCCGCCCAGTTTTTTTAGTTCGGTATGAAGCAAATCGCTATTCCCCGGAAGGGCTCATCTGGTTCATTAAGGTAAACTTGAGCTATCCTCGACACTTTTCTTATCATATCTCATTACTCATCATTCAGGAGATTAGATTGTCAAACTCACCATTACTGAAGGGGATAGAAAATATCAGATTATGAAGGACCAGTTTGGTTTTTTTGATTAATGCGACAAATGAGTAGAAAAAACATCGTTATTAACCCTCTCGGAAAGAAGTCTCCTATAATATTGCGTGTACAATGCATTTCATTATTCTAACACATTCTTCACTTTATCTGGCATAATTATCCATATTATTAGGTTCACCCCTAGGTTTGGAAAAAAAAATCGAACCTTTTTAAAAAAAAAGTTTTTTCGGTAAAAACCCCCCTCCCCCTTAATATACATGGTTGTCTCGAAAAACCCCTAAAACGAGGGCCGATGTATATTTTTTCCATAGAGTTGTTGTGATAATTTCTCTATATATAGTGTAACAATGTGAT